CATGATAAGTTCCTCGTCCCAAAAAAAGAAATGGTTAATGATACACTCACCCAATGAATTATGATTTAATTCTTCCCTCGCTACGATTCAGCCAGTCGAAATAACTACGAACTTCGCATAGGAGACTCTCCGCATAAATTCACATTCGGAGGTCAAATTAGATCGATCGTTAATTCCTATCGAACTAGCTAATATACCATATACACGTATTTCTTTCCTAATGGAAACCAACCCTTCATCCATCTTAGAGCCAATCGGATTTGAGAATCATTCGTCGAAACAGCCACAAGAGTTGGCTTAGCGCCATTCAATTTGATCCCCTCTTCGAACCAGCCCATTTTTGATTTTTTAGAAATTCCGTTTTTGTAAATTCTTCTTTCCCGCTCTTTATCATGATCCTGCGTGGATACAATCAAAAAGGACAAATTGATTCGTACCGACTCATTGCGTAAAAAGTGATTGATCAAAGTTCATTCCATTTCGTATTTATTACAAATTTTTGGGCCCCTCGTTGAATCAAATCAATTGAAAAGGAAATCATTCTAGTTGACGATTGGGATTGGTCAACCCATAGAAAAAATATTCATTGAAGGGAGATATCGATATAAGTGGACCAAAGGCTAATTTTTGGCAAAAGATCTTTTCGATCTCTTTCCTTTTTTTTACAATTCTCTGTTCAATAGCCTAATCTTTTTTGCTATTACTCTAAATCGTATATAGTGTAGGTATAGATATTGTTTTTTCAAAGTCGATTAGTTTGAGCCGCGCCTATATTGCTTTCGTCGAAGCTAAAAAAGACTCTTTCAAAAACTAGTCAATGGTGGCCCTCCATGGATTCACCTATATAAGCCGCGGCTAAAGTTGCAAAAATAAGAGCTTGGATACCACTTGTAAATAATCCAAGGAACATGACAGGGATAGGAACCACTAAAGGTACTAACGAAACAAGAACAACAACTACTAATTCATCAGCTAAGATATTTCCAAACAGGCGAAAACTAAGTGATAAGGGCTTTGTGAAATCTTCTAAGATGTTAATAGGTAAAAGGATTGGAGTTGGTTGAATATATTTCCCGAAATAAGCTAACCCTTTTTTAGTAAGACCCGCATAGAAATATGCCACTGACGTGAGTAAAGCCAAAGCAACCGTCGTATTTATATCATTCGTGGGTGCGGCTAACTCCCCCTGAGGTAATTGTATGATTTTCCAAGGTAAAAGAGCGCCCGACCAATTAGAAACAAAAATAAAGAGAAACATAGTTCCAATAAAAGGAACCCAAGGACCGTATTCTTCTCCAATTTGAGTTTGACTCACATCTCGAATGAATTCAAGGACATATTCGAAGAAATTCTGAACGCCGGTCGGAATGGTTTGTGGTTTCCGAACAGCTAGCGCAGCGGAACCTAATAAGATAGCAATTACAACCCAAGAAGTAATCAGTACTTGGCCGTGAACTTGGAAACCCCCGATTTTCCAATAGAAATGTTGGCCTACTTCCACACCGGATATCTCGTATAACCCTTTTAGTATGTTGGTGGAACCTGATAAAAGATTCATATTGCTCTCTGACAAAAAGAAAACTTTAAACGCAATTCTTTTGATTCAACCATCTTTTTCTTGACTTAACTACTTGAATCGTATATTTGGAATACCAACTAATCACACTCTATGCCCAGTTCTTTTTATCTCGTTTTTGAGATTCAGAAATAGTAAGCGATTCGATAAATCTATGAGGGTTCCGAAACGACATAAGTTCTTTTTCTTCTTATTAATTACGGATTTATTAGAGACTCAGAACGGCCCTCACGAATTGCGAATACTAATTTGTTAAGAATAAATCGGAGGGAAGAGATAGAATCATCATTCGCGGGAATCGAAATATCTGCGAGATTGGGGTCACAATTTGTATCGATTAAACAAATTGTTGGAATTCCTAAAGTGATACATTCCCGAAGGGCCGTATATTCTTCGTGCTGATCAACGATGATTACAATATCGGGTAAGTCTGTCATATATTTAATCCCGCCAAGATATCTTTGCAAGTGAGATAATTGTCTTTTCAAGATGGCCGCATCTCTTTTTGGAAGACGATCCAATCTTCCTGTTTTTTGTTTGGTTCTCAAGTCTCTAAACTTCTGAAGTCTCGTTTCTGTAGTCGACCAATTCGTTAACATCCCGCTGAGCCATTTTTTATTAACATAATGACACCGAGCCCTTATTGCAGCCCGTAATACTGAATCAGCTGCTTTTTTTTTAGTGCCAACAATTAAGAATTGTTTTTTCCTACTGGCTGCATCAAAAACCAAATCACAAGTTTCTGATAAAAAACGAGCAGTTTTAATAAGATTTGTAATATGCCTACCTTTACGCTTTGCAGAGATATAAGGTGCCATTTTAGGATTCCATTTTCGAATATCATGGCCAAAATGAACTCCCGCTTCCATCATCTCTTCCAAATTTATGTTCCAATATCTTCTTGTCATTTCTCCCCACACCCCTCCCTCTTTTTGTTTGTTGAAAAAAACAAAAAGAGACGAGGTACCCTGAAAAAAAAGTGTTCCGATGGAACCTTCCCTTCTACCAGAGATTGGCCCGAAAGACAGGGCCAAGCCGTTCTTCTTTTCTATTCGTTATTATTTTGATTACTCTTACCAAATCAAATGACTGGATCAAATCCAAATATCGATCCTTTTAAACTCAAAAGGGCGAATCTGCTCTTAGGAATCATTAAATACTAGAAATGATTGTTCTGATGTATCGTGGAAATTCTTTGAAAGGAAAGAATCAAATAAGGTTTTGTGGTGAACTAAAATATCTCTCATTTCCCCCTCGAATAGATTCTTCTCTTTTATTTCCAAGGGAAGATGCTTATGTTGCTTTGGAGGGTGCACTAATCCTTTGCCTTTGAATCCAGTACCAACCGGTATCATTCCCCCCAGAACAACGTTCTCTTTCAGGCCTTTCAACCAATCGATACGACCCCGGAGAGCCGCTTTTGCTAAAACTCGAGCAGTTTCCTGAAAACTCGCTTCAGATATGAAACTTTGAGTATTCAGAGACGCTCTGGTTATTCCCAATAAGACAGCTCGGTAACAGATCGCTTCTTCCAAAGCGCGTCCCATTCGTTCCGCTCGCAACAATCCAACGAGTTCTCCGGGTAAAAAAACATTAGACAGTCCGTCTTCTGAAACCAACACTTTGGAGGTTATTTGACGGACAATAATTTCGATATGCCTATTATGTATCTGCACGCCCTGGGATCGATAAACCTTTTGGATCTTATTAACTAAAAAGATACGACTTTGCACTATAGTTAGCTCAGCACCAATCAAGAATCCCCAAGGAATTCCCAGAATTCTTATTATACATTTGTTCCAACCCTCCACCCTCTTTTTGAGATTCATTGATATTGAAGCAATTGAACGCACTTCTAACACCCGTTCCACTTTTGGAAGACCTTGCGTTATATCACCAGATCTTGATTTTTCATAGATAAATGTAACTAATGTATCTCCTTTAGAAAGCATTTTCCCATAATGACCACGCACAGTTGCCCCTGGGGTAGCCAAAAAGGGCTTAGCGGATCGTATTATTACAGAGTCAACTTGAACAATTAGAACTTGACCCGATTTTAGCTGCGGTCCTTTTTTGGCTATCCGTACATTTTCACAAATAAACTGCCCAAGACTAATGATTGTAGATGACTTTTCACAACAAGTGTAGTGCAAAAAATCCCAATTTAAATCAAATGGATTCAAAATGATGTTCTTGCGCGGATCGGGCTTCACAATTTTCCCATTTTCATCCATTAAAAAATATTGAAGTACTTGAAAAGTCGGTTTCAAATTGTCAAGTTGGAAATAGTTAGTTACCAAGATCTGATTAGAAGTTATTAAATGTGAAAATGAATAAAAATTCGCAATTTGAAGGCCTGTTCCTAAAGGACCCAACAATTTCCTAGTTGAAATTGGGGGGTCCTTGTGACTGAATTCTTTTATCACATCAGGAGACTTTACATCGTTGAATGGACCTAGTCGCGAACAAGAACAATTGGATGCTGACAAAATTATCAAAGATTGGCATTCCTTATTTTGATTCAACAACGTATGGATAGTTCCTTGATGTTGGGTAAGGGGTTCTCGAATCCTTGCTCTGGAATAGGAATAAATGGAAGAAAAGGGGTTGATCCTGGTGCAATCTGATTCACTCTCGGAGATCAACCCTGAACCCGATAGATCAGTCCTTTTGATAGTATACGAAATAGGCGATTTTGCTAAGTCGATTCTTAGAAAATCTTGAATCAAACCATTTGTCCTTATTTCAACAAAGGAAGCACGGGCCTCGTCGCTAGAAGAACTTTTTTTGTCTTGGTCCCAATTCAATACTAAACAAGTCCGAACTAATTGAATACCTGTCTCCGAACTTGCCCGAATTAGCGTGCCGTTTCCATAAAAGATATAATTGACAATGTGAAGTTGTACATTATCCCTTTCTTGCAGTATATCCGGGGGTAAAAGTCTTACTAAATTTATCCCATCCGTTATTTCATATGTAAATACAGGTCGAACTAAAACAAAATAGTTTCTCTTGTTAAGTGTGAGCCGTTGGATATAGAGCCATTTTTTGTTTTCCTTGGAATTTCTCTTTCCTGTTCTTGGTGGTATCAAAACGCCACTATGTTGGGAGATCCTTGCTGTCTTTCCAGGAAAATGGATCTCTCCAGAAAAGATTCGAAGTTCAATTCGATTTTTGTTTATCTCCACTCGGACTAACCCGCCTACTCGGCTTCTTGTCTTTAAAGTGATTGGTGTATCTCCTCTAATAATACTATTGTTTCGTACCAGTATCAAAGAAGATTCGGGTAAGAGATGCACTTCCTCGGGAATAAAAAAAAATCGATCGACTTTTATTGGGTCTTTTGGCTTTAATTCCGTGACTCCCCCATACTCAATGAAATCCTCTTTTTTAACGATTGACTGCATTTCGATTGTTTCATATT